CTGAGTTGAGACCAATCTATCATATAGATGAGGATAAACTAGTGACCTCGGATATTAATGAAATCTATAGAAGAATTATCTATCGGAATAATACTCTTACAGATCTATTAACAACAAGTATAGCTACGCCAGAAGAATTAATAATATCTCAGGAAAAATTGCTGCAAGAAGCCGTGGATGCACTTCTTGATAATGGAATCTGCGGACAACCGATGAGGGATGATCATAATAGAGTTTACAAGTCTCTTTCAGATGTAATTGAAGGCAAAGAAGGAAGAGTTCGCGAGACTTTGCTTGGTAAACGGGTTGATTATTCAGGGCGGTCAGTGATTGTCGTGGGCCCTTCACTTTCATTACATCGATGTGGATTGCCTCGCGAAATAGCAATAGAACTTTTCCAGGCATTTGTAATTCGTGACCTAATTAGAAAACATCTTGCTTCGAACATCGGAGTTGCTAAAAGTCAAATTCGAAAAAAAAAACCGATTGTATGGGAAATACTTCAAGAAATTCTGGATGACCATCCTGTATTGCTGAATAGAGCGCCTACTCTGCATAGATTAGGCATACAGGCATTCCTGCCCATTTTAGTGGAAGGGCGTGCTATTTGTTTACATCCATTAGTTTGTAAGGGCTTCAATGCAGACTTTGACGGGGATCAAATGGCTGTTCATGTGCCTTTATCTTTGGAGGCTCAAGCAGAGGCACGTTTACTTATGTTTTCTCATATGAATCTTTTGTCTCCAACTATTGGAGATCCCATTTCTGCACCAACTCAAGATATGCTTAGTGGACTCTATTTCTTAACGAGTGGAAATCGTCGGGGTATTTGTGTAAATAGGTATAATCCATGTAATCGTATAAACTATCAAAATGAAGATAATAACTATAAGTATACAAAAAAAAAAGAACCTTTTTTTTCTAATGCCTATGATGCAATTGGAGCTTATCGGCAAAAACGCATCAATTTAGGTAGTCCCTTGTGGCTGCGGTGGCGACTAGATCAACGCGTTATTGCTGCAAGAGAAATTCCCATCGAAATTCACTATGAATCTTTGGGGACCTATTATGAGATTTATGGACACTATCTAATAGTAAGAAGTATAAAAAAAGAAATTCTTTATATATATATTCGAACCACTCTCGGTCATATTTCTCTTTATCGAGAAATAGAAGAAGCCATACAGGGGTTTTGGCAGGGCTGTTGTAATTCTATGCTACCAGGGGGAATTCGAGTCTCACCGGGTTAACTAGGACTATAATTGCAATTGCGGAATTTCTACGTGAATCAAGATCTAGAAAAGGAAGTTTTACAATCACTGACTCAAACCCATTGTCAAATTCTACTCAGCGCAATATGGAGGTACTGATGGCAGAACGGCCCACTCAGGTCTTTCACAATAAAATGATAGACGGAACTGCCATGAAACGACTTATTAGTCGATTTATTGATCACTATGGAATAGGATATACATCACATATCCTGGATCAAGTAAAGACTCTGGGTTTCCGACAAGCTACCGCCGCATCCATTTCATTAGGAATTGATGATCTTTTAACAATACCTTCTAAAAGATGGCTAGTTCAAGACGCTGAACAACAAAGTTTTATTTTGGAAAAACACCATCATTATGGGAATGTACACGCGGTAGAAAAATTACGTCAATCGATCGAGATCTGGTATGCCACAAGTGAATATTTGCGACAAGAAATGAATCCTAATTTTCGGATGACCGATCCTTTTAATCCAGTCCATATAATGTCTTTTTCGGGAGCCAGAGGAAATGCATCTCAGGTACATCAATTAGTAGGTATGAGAGGATTAATGTCGGATCCCCAAGGGCAAATGATTGATTTACCCATTCAAAGCAATTTACGCGAAGGACTCTCTTTAACAGAATATATTATTTCTTGTTACGGAGCCCGTAAAGGAGTTGTGGATACCGCTATCCGAACATCAGATGCAGGATATCTCACGCGCAGACTTGTTGAAGTAGTTCAACACATTGTTGTACGTCGAACAGATTGCGGCACCGTCCAAGGTATTTCTGTAAGTCCTCGAAATGGAATGATGGCGGACAGGATTTTTATCCAAACATTAATTGGGCGTGTATTAGCAGATCATGTATATATAGGTTCGCGATGCATTGCTACTAGAAATCAAGATATTGGAGTTGGACTTGTCAATAGATTCATAACTTTTAGAGCACAACCAATCTCTATTCGAACTCCCTTTACTTGTAGGAGTACGTCGTGGATTTGTCAATTATGTTATGGCCGAAGTCCAGCTCATGACGACCTGGTCGAATTGGGAGAAGCTGTAGGTATTATTGCAGGTCAATCTATTGGAGAACCGGGCACTCAATTAACATTAAGAACTTTTCATACCGGCGGAGTATTCACAGGGGGTACTGCAGAACATGTGCGAGCCCCTTCTAATGGAAAAATAAAATTCAACGAGGATTTGGTTCATCCGACACGTACACGTCATGGACATCCT